CCCTTTCACTCGTAGTATGGGGAAGAAGTGGACTCTAGAGGTACTACTAATTGATTGAGGAATCAAACCGTATCAATTGTTTTATAGATCGTTCTGCAACGCATTTTGAAGTATATACGCACTTTATATGAGAAAAAATATAGACATAGTGGTTGTCTAACGAGATACTATGCATAATAAAATTTTGCCTTAGGCGAGTCACATTTTGCGCACTTACCGCTTGTTTTATTATTTTCGAAATTTAATTTCTACTTTATCGACTCATTTCATATCAGGGTTCAAGCATTAAAAATCTGTGAGGTTTATTTTTTATTCCCTTTCGAAATCTAAAGAAGTGCTCATAGAACTCCTGTCAATGAATCAATCCATTTTTTCTTCGGAATGCTAGAAAAAAGATTCTTACTTTATTTTATTAATATATGCCCAGAATAATCCTTTTTCTTTCGTTGATTTGATTCTTTCGATAGATCACGAGACTCAGATTGCAAATAATAAGAAATCTAAATCTAAAAATTAGAACTATAAAGTAAGACAAGATAATTATTTCAGATTGATTCGGAACAAATAGGTGTATCAAAAAAATAGAAAGGGTCCTATGTAAATTCCATATATTATCTTGATATCTACATATATCAAGATAATATTGTAGATTGATCAACACTAAGCCTCTGTCTTTATTATAAAGTACAACTTTATACACTACAATAACACTACTATTATAGTATGGTAAGAAAGAAAGAAAAATATGAATCTTTCTTTCTTATCATACTATACTATCGGATCTCATAGAATACTGTCGATTATAGTCTGCTCATTTCATTTAAGACGCGAAATTGGAATCATTTTCCTTTTTCTTCAACCATTGATAAGAACTCAGAAGTCAAGTTTCATTCAAATTAATTAATTCTTTTTATTTTGACTTTCTGTTTTTACGTAAATGATAAGAAGAAAAGCAGTAGGAACTAGAATGAACAGTGCAGTAGCAATAAATGCAAGAATATTTACTTCCATAATCTCATCGTTTTTTTACTTCACAATAACTCGGGATTTAATCCCATAGAGATGATAAATCTTTCGCCTATAAATTCAATGAATGAATTACCTCTCAATGATCTTGAATCGGATCAAGATCATGAATAACAATATCTGAGCTATCAAATCAATTTGTCGTCGCGAATTGAATAGTATAACATAGGAAGATCTTTTATCCATACCGAATCCAAAATAGGATTCCCGGCCCAATCAAAAATTACTTTATTTTTCATTATTTTCTTTCTTTTCTATAACCTACCTTAAGTCTTCCTTGTACAATCGTCGAATGAAGTATTATCTTATCTGACCACCCGTCCCTTTCCATTAGTCACAAACGCCCAACAAACAATAGAAGCAAAGTGGAAAAATAAAGGAGTTACGTTCTAAACTCCGGTTTTTTAATGATCTAATTTTCTTGGAAGACAAAGAAGTGTGATAAAGATGAGTCCGAGGATAAAAGAAGGAATATTCTATCAAATGAAATTTCAATATTTTTTTTTGAGTTTAGGGTTTGTTCTTTCGTTGGTGGGCCTCCTAAAAAAAATAGAAAATATAGGAAGGAAAAAGTTGATTCATTCCGTTGCTAATGCTAAGAGGAGTAGGATCTTTAATGGATCTTTATCCTTCTTTTTTGTACCCCCCTCCCTAGGTTATTAGTACTGGGACACATATATCAAAAGTTCAGTGTGTCATTTGAATGAAATAGATTTTTCAACTTCACATTAGTAATTGAGGTTACACAAACAAAACCGGGTCCAGAAGGAGAGATTTTTAAGCTGGAAAGGGATTTTATCGGGGGAATTATGTTAAATTTATTTTGTATTGTATAACAAAGAAATTCCATTTTCGTATGTGCCCCTGAGAAACATATAGTCTTATATTCCATCGAAAAAGCAGACTGAGTATCTCTTGGAATACTGACTAGAGTGCTCCCCTCACTTGTACTAATCTACATATGTCTTTCTACTACCAATCGGTACTAGTTGAAGTAATGAAAATTTCCCTATTTGTTTAATGAGAAACGCGAAACGAAAAAGGAACGAAAAAAGAACCCCCTTGGGAATGAAATTATGCTTCCTGCTCCCCCGTTGACAGAAAAAGGAGAGAAGATTTATGTACTTATTGGATCCGTCGGGACTGACGGGGCTCGAACCCGCAGCTTCCGCCTTGACAGGGCGGTGCTCTGACCAATTGAACTACAATCCCATGGAAATAAGGGATCTAGCAGAAAATTTTATTCTTTTTTATTCCTCCGTATCGGGTATTTCTGAAGGACAAGGGGGTTATACCATCTCGTGGTATATTGGCGAATTGTTGGGCCGAGCTGGATTTGAACCAGCGTAGACATATTGCCAACGAATTTACAGTCCGTCCCCATTAACCGCTCGGGCATCGACCCAGGAAGAATCCATTTGAGGTTTATTGGTAATCCATGATCAACTTCCTTTCGTAGTACCCTACCCCCAGG